GGTATTGGCCATAATTTGCAGGAACATTCGGTGGTCCCCGTGAGAGGCGGAAGGGTCAAAGACCTACCTGGTGTTAGGTATCACATTGTTAGAGGAACCTTAGATGCTGTAGGGGTGAAGGATCGTAAAAAAGGGCGTTCTAGTGCGTTGCAGAACATTGTCACAACTTGTATCACTGCGATGATTCCGTATCAGTTGTTCTGATATGTTAAATGTGTAGCTGACCCAGCATTGCAAGGGGACTGAAGCCTGCTACTACAGAGATTGATAGAAATTGATAACTACCTATCTATTTGTGTGAAACAACTTGGTGTCTAAGGTGTTCTACCCCAGTAAGTTGAGTTTTACCTGGACTCCCACCTGGTAAATCTTGGGACGTCTCTTCCTCCTGGAACAGGTTTAGATTACGACTATGGAGATTTAGTAAAGGCTTTATGCACATCTACTGGTTGGATTGATAAACCTACGGACATTGCTAGTAAGATAACTAAATTGCAAGATTTTCTCCTCTTATACCTACACTTTGACTTCTTCATCCGTGGAGTGGGAGAAAACGGATACCCAATACGCAATGGGTAAATATGATTTGCACCCCAGAGAAGAAATTGTTCGAAATCATTTGAATAGTTTCTATTCAATCATGTGGAAAGCTGTATTCGATCAAAGTCGCATGTGCAGTTTGGAGGGAGATCCCCGACTAACTGGCGGATCCACCCTACAATATGGAGTGAAAAAGCCAAAATAGTAGCCTAAGATACATCGAAATAAAAGAATTGATTGAAATCTGACGTATTTATATTTGTAAACTCGTGTTACATCGGAGCAGTGTAGTGAACAGAAAGAAGAATATCGAATCAGATCCAATTTATCGTAATCGATTAGTAAATATGCTAGTTGATCGTATCCTAAAAAATGGCAAAAAATCACTAGCTTATCAGATTTTTTATCAGGCTATGAAGCGGATTAGGTAAAAGACAAATAGGAACCCACTGTCTGTTCTGCGACAGGCAGTGCGCGGGGTAACTCCCGACGTAGTGACAGAAACCAAACGTGTAGGTGGATCAACTTATCGAGTTCCCGTTGAAGTAGTACCGGCAGAGGGAAAAGCTTCGGCTATCCGGTGGTCATTAATCGCGTGTCGAAAACGCTCAGGTCGAAGTATGGCTTTAAGATCGAGTGATGAATCGATGGATGCAGCCAGAAATTCTGGTAGTGCCATACGGAAGAGAGAGGAGACTCATAAAGTTGCGGAAGCCAACAAAGCTTTTGCCCATTTCCGTTAGTTTTAGATTCGTTCCAATCCACAATATTTTCGCTGCGGATTGGAGCCGGGGCACAAACTATCTGGCAATCAAAAAAGACTACGAAGAAATTGTTGAGTCAGCGGTGAACGGCGAATAGGGGGTGTCTAAGCCACAAGTGGGGATTGGCAACTACTAACTACTTCTCCCCCCCCTCAGGTTGTTAATTATTAGACTCACTCCTCCTAATAGTATAGCGGGGGGGGAGCAATGCAGAATTGCGGAGTGCATTGCAGAAAGGCTTGACGTATGACCATTTTTTCAGAGACTGAATTTGAGTGGGACGCGCATCGCATGGAGTAAAAATTGTTTGAGATATCGAGAAGAAGCCCCCATATCCGAGAATTCTGGAGACTCAATGAATTTTGGTTGACACAGGTAGATTTTTGTGATATATTAGAAATTAACAAGCTTACTAGCCTGGGGAATCACTAATTATTCCTTGAAAACTAAAAATTACCATGACCGCAACTTTAGAACGACGCGAAAGCGCAAGCCTATGGGGTCGCTTCTGCGACTGGATTACCAGCACCGAAAACCGTCTTTACATCGGATGGTTCGGTGTCTTGATGATTCCCACCTTGCTAACCGCAACCTCTGTATTCATCATTGCTTTTGTCGCAGCTCCTCCTGTAGATATTGATGGTATTCGCGAACCCGTTTCTGGTTCTTTGTTATACGGTAACAACATTATCTCTGGTGCTATCATCCCTACTTCTGCAGCTATTGGGTTACATTTCTACCCAATCTGGGAAGCAGCTTCCGTCGATGAATGGCTTTATAATGGTGGTCCCTACGAACTTATCGTTCTTCACTTCCTACTTGGTGTAGCTTGCTACATGGGTCGCGAATGGGAACTAAGCTTCCGTCTAGGTATGCGTCCTTGGATCGCTGTTGCGTACTCGGCTCCTGTCGCAGCTGCTGCCGCCGTCTTCTTGATCTACCCAATTGGTCAAGGAAGTTTCTCCGACGGTATGCCTCTAGGCATTTCTGGTACTTTCAACTTCATGATCGTCTTCCAGGCTGAGCACAATATCCTTATGCATCCCTTCCACATGTTGGGTGTAGCTGGCGTATTCGGCGGCTCTCTATTCAGTGCTATGCATGGTTCTTTGGTAACTTCTAGTTTGATCAGAGAAACAACTGAGAATGAGTCTGCCAATGCAGGTTACAAGTTCGGCCAAGAAGAAGAAACTTACAACATCGTAGCTGCTCACGGCTATTTCGGTCGTTTGATCTTCCAATATGCTAGCTTCAACAATTCTCGTTCTCTGCACTTCTTTTTAGCTGCTTGGCCCGTAGTAGGTATTTGGTTCACTGCTTTAGGCATTAGCACTATGGCATTTAACTTGAATGGTTTTAACTTCAACCAATCCGTGGTTGACAGCCAAGGTCGTGTTATAAACACCTGGGCTGATATCATAAACCGTGCTAACCTAGGTATGGAAGTCATGCATGAACGTAACGCTCATAACTTCCCCCTAGACTTGGCTTCTGTTGAAGCTCCCTCTATAAACGGATAACATCCGTCTGGTTATGCAGCACAACTGGATGTCAAATCTCTCAACCTCAGAAGAGGGGGAGATTTGGTGTCCAATGAGATAGAGGTTCGTGCGGTAGAACGAAGAGTGATAACAGCTTGTCACAATTTCGTGATTACCAGTTTCCAACCTTGAATTCTGAAAACTATTTGGAATATCCTTTTGCAATTTAATAGATTACAAAGTTTCCTATTCTGATTTGCGGAATGCTTTTAATCTCTCACCCCCATCTTTTGGATAAAAGGGGGAATGTATCCCCCATTTCAAAGATTTTCTATTGTCTTGCTATAGACATACAGCTGATATGTATGTGTATCAACCGAAAGACCTATCTAGCTTGCTTGCCTAACGGATAGATCTCGTTCACGTCCTGGAGGACGGAGTCAACTAAATCAACAGAGGGGGCGGACGTAGCCAAGTGGATCAAGGCAATGGATTGTGGATCCATCACGCGCGGGTTCAATCCCCGTCGTTCGCCCATCCAATTGGGTAATTTGATCCCACCGCTCTGCTTGGAGCAGAGAAGAACTTATAAGGTGGATGGGACATGTGTGGGTCTCCTTAACGGGAATAATTTCTAATTCCCGATCTAATTCCAGTTTTGGATACGACTATTCACAGAAATCACTAGACTCGTTTGAAATATGTATTCCATCTTGAAATTTTCAAGATTTTCGATATAATAGAAGTGGGAAATAGATAGTATCTACCGCATAGAATTAATATGAAAAAAGAGAGTAAGGTAAAAAAGGTGGCAAGAAAAAAAATAGGAAGTCCAAATTTATCATCTAAAATTTCGGAGTTAATAGAAGTCAGTCCATTGGATCACTTCTTCGAATCATTGAAAAACCAACATCTCAGAGAATTTTTCATTAGTCCACTTTCCAATTATGAACCTTTTATCAGATTATCTGACTTGTGATTTCTAAGTTCATTATTTTTACGCAATCTGCGTGATTCACTAAAAAGAGATAGCGGCGTTACTCTGGAGATGCTGATGTTGCTAACAATACCAATTTCTATGCATTGCCTGAGTGACAAAAGGTCGATCGGAAGAAGTTTTGTGCTAACGGAAGTCACTAATGGGGGTGACGGAGTAAGAAAAAAACAAGCGGAAAACCTTGGTGATTTTTCCCGCGACTGCTTTCTCCGATTCGAACGATCTTTATCTGTTGAAAAGAATGGAAAGAGAGGGATACCTGCTTCCCACTGCTTAGGTTTCAACGGAGATATTTCCGCAGGTTCAACGAAAAAAAATAAGCAAGTTCGCTATGATGCGGTGATTCCTCTGTTTTCCGGTAGATGGAAGGCATGCGTAGCGAGGGGTTCACTCCTTGGCAGAGATATATCCAAGGATGATCACGAAGGGATTCAAGTATTTTGTAGGGGTAGGCGTTTACAAAATTCAAGTAGGTTTTTCAAATTCTATAACGATATGGTAGTTTCTAAAAACAACCAAATTGATTTTGATTCGTTATTCTTTTGGGAAAATCGTAACAAGCCAGATCCAGGTCGGTTACAAGCAACACAATTGAGAAACGACTCATTAGGTCCCGTAGTATTAAACTCCTATGACAAGGCATTACTTGAATCCGGAAATTTAGCAGATCCCCAGGGGGATGGGTCGGGATTTTACCCCGAGCGAGAAGCCTTTTCCAACTTGTCTTCATTTACGTATTGTGAGAAAACGACGTCGTTTCGTGGCTGTATATCCGGATTAGATTGTGGCAAAAGTGGGGAAGATTTTCCCATTCTACACACTTATTCACAAATGAGAAATGAATTAATAAATCGATTCACCAAATTTATCTCGATAATCGAGAAATCAAATCTGATTTCTATTGGGGCAATAGTTACTGACGTCAGTAATAGCATCAAATCTGGGAAAGGATTTCCGTTGAAAATGAAGGGCGACATGCCGCTTACTCAAATATCTGGCAAAAAACTTGGGCTAGCGAGTGGCAGACACCTCAACCTCAATGAGATTCTTCCAAACTATTTTCAAATATCTTTAGGTATACTTAGAAAAATAAGTAATCGAAGTGAAAATATTACTTTTTCAAACTAATTGAAAGAAGATAACATACATTCAATATATTCTTTAATTAGATTGTATGGACGAAGTAGAATCATACCTCTCTACTCAACGTACATATTTCTTTTCTATGACTATTTCTGCGCATTATCTGGTGAATATTTCCTACAAATCAAATATCGGTTGGATGGCTGGGCGGGGATCGGGGAGTACACCGGTGTAGCAAGAATTGCAACTGAATAAATAGTATTGAAATGGAAAGATAATGTAGGGCGCCTGTTGAACGAATATATTACCTTTCAAATTGATGAGTATAGAAATGTTCAGTCAAATGTGCATAGATGGCTCGATACGACCGAGGAGTTGTCCTCTCTCCCCGCCGGGGAAGTTTTAAAGTATGACTTGGAGGAATCAATTTGCCGTGTATCAATAATAAGAAACGAATTACTAGGTAATATTGGTGTCAATCTCGGTAGTAACAATCAACAGAACGAAAAATATTTTCATCGATTTTTGAATGTTTTATTTATTTATAAAATGATTGTTGCTGAGGTTACTCGCCAGAAAGTTTTGATATATACCATTGATTATTGCATCGAAAAATTGAACGATATAGATCTCGAAAAATTAAACAAGATAGATCTCATGAAGCTTGATTTTTTATCAAGTTTATTCGATGGTTACATTGATGAACAGATACTTTTCATCAAAACAATTCTTGAGAGAAAAAAGAGTTTATTCATTGCATCCAAACTGTTAATGGGTGAAAAATCGGTAGGCTCTTCGACCGAGCTGGAACCTGCAGTGACTCCCACTTCTATTGTGTTGCCCCGCGTCGAATCTATTCGGGCAGGATTTTCAAGCGATGATTTTTCCATTATGGCGAGGCAATTTTGGAATCTGTTTCTGCATGATTTAAACCGTGGGGGAGGTTCAACTAGAGATATTGGTGATAATATATCGAGATACATCTCCGATCAGGTTAATAAACTAAACCTTCTAGACGACTCACCTATACGGAACTGTGCCGGAAGCAACTTTATTCCGAAAATCAAAAGTAATTTTTTTATTGGGAGATGCAACGGTAGTTATCCCAACGTCTTAGAAAACTTCTATGTGGGCTCCGAAGATGAAACCATCTCATCTGATATCGTCTCATTTATTTATCCCCAACTGTCGGATTCGTTGTCATCCAATTTATCGAAACAAACAGCGGGGGCGGGGGGGGTTGCTAGTCACGTACCCACACCGATTCAATTGATTTTATCTAATCTGGATGAATCCACAGCATTAGTAACTCATTCAGATGGACTTTCCAATTCTATTTCGGATCTGAAGAGGTTACTGGCGAGTTTGAACTTATCTCCTCGTGAAACGATAGAATCATTTATATACTCGTGCAGTAGCGATGGAGTTTCTTTGGAGAAAACGTCGATAAACTCCGATTCATCGTCGGATCGGCAACCCCAACCTCGTCTCAATAATTGGGTATTGGATCGAGTCTATCAGAAGAATTTGTCTATTAAGTATTTCTGGGAACCGGAAGAATTGGAAACATCTCACTGGTCGCTAAGACTCCCATTATGCAACGATGGAACATCGAGATCTCCAGCAGAATCGATTGGAAAGGAGGTTGCGGTTGCGCACGAAGATAGGGACTTCGCGGATCAATCTATCCGGAGGGGGGCTATTCGCCCATCCCACTTTATCAATTTCAATGAATTATTAAAAGATTTGAACAGATATAAGATCTCTTGGATCTTTTGGAAAGACAATATCGGCGAAAAATGGAGCTTATTTAGAGATTACATACCTTGGCTTTTTACCCCCACCTGGTGGAGATACTTCTACGATCTGATTAGAGAAACATATCCAGAAATAAAACTTAAAATAAGTTATGACTCAAATCATAATTTTACTAGGATTTATAAAGTAATTGCTGAAGATGTGGTAGATGGTGCGAAAGCCTATTTATCCCAAAGACTGCAAAGCCTAGGATTGAAATTCGACAACGATTTCATCAATACTATAGTATCCGAGATAGGTCTTCTTATTTTCGAAGAAATTCCTGATGAAGCGGAGATTTTACATTCGGGAGGATGGTCAGTATCTCAATTTTCCAATAGGTCGATCTTATATTATTTCATTCTCTCAGTATTAATTGTTCTTGCATTATTCAAACACCCTTTGTCTGCCGTTTCGGGTTCCAATTCCTTTCATTCATGGAAACGTTTCAATACTATTGAATATTTGACAGACCCAACGCGTGGATCCTATTTGAAAGAGGTAATGCATTCCCCTTCGACAAGCTAAATGTCAACGAGAGATCTACTAATCTATTCCGTGAATAGATTCTTGAATTATATAAATAATATAATCTTTTTCTTCTTTGTGAAAGATGAACTCGATTCATGGATATTTCGTAAAGAAAGCCCCGATATCCTAGATAGTAAGAAAGAACTACTGACTCAACATCTAGTAACGAATAAAATTCTTTATAGGTATGTGTCGAAATTGAATTCCAATTATGATTTGTTGAGCAACGAGATTTCTCATGAACCTTATCCACAAGAAAGATCTAATGTTTTGGCATACTTACGTCAATTCTGGCAAAATGATCTATTGAGTCACAAGATCCGTAAGTTGGATCCTGCGGAGAAGTGGGCTTTTTCCGCCCTCGAGAGAAATATTCTATTTTCAGTAACAACGAGACGAAGAGACAGTCTATTAAATATGCCATGTCGTGACATACCTATCTCACTCCAATCGGGATTATTACCATCTAAAGGAATTTTGCTAGTAGGACCCATAGAAACTGGCCGATCTTCCATTATTAGAGATGTAGCATTTGATTCCTACTTTCCAGTGGTGAAACTACCAATGAAAAAGCTGATATACAACCGATCCTTCTTTAATAATGCACGCGGAAATTTCATTTCAAAAGAAAGCGTACACCGATTAAATTTCGTTTTTGAACTGGCGAAAGAGATGTCTCCCTGTACACTATGGATTCAAGATATTCATGAATTGAATATTCATCGTTCGTATCATAAGTTAGAAGCTGATCCCAAATTCTTACTTTGCCAAATATTGAAAAGTATTGGTGACAGGCGCAGCAATTCCAACATCCGCGAGAATGTTGTTATCGCTACGACTCACGTACCTGCGAGGGTAGATCCAGCTCCAGTAGCTCCGAACCGGTTAAACTAATTGATAAATTTTCGAAAATCCAACGGGTATCAACGTCAGAAAGAATTATCAATTCTATTACGTATCAAAGGTTGCGAAATGGAGGCTAATCCGCCCCTTCCTCTTTTTGAAGGTACTGGGTCTGGAACTACGGGTTATAGCAAACGAGATTTACTCCTTCTTGCCAATGAGGCGTTATTGATAGGTATTTCCAAAAGAAGTAAGATTATATGTAGCGACGCAATTGAATTAGCTTTACATAGACAACATTCGACTGCTAGTGATATGGGCAGTGGGATAGAATCCGGTTCTGAATGGGAAATCTTTTCTCAAAAGATAGCGGAAGCTACCTCAAAGAATAGTTTGCTAGATACTTATCTCACGAATACATATTTTGGTCGTAACGCGTTAAAAATGCGATTTTATTATTTGTCTAACTGGTATGTGGAACCCTCCGAGTCAACATTTAATGAATTCACTCTATTTTTGCATATCCTAGGGATACTAGCTGGATTAGTAGCTCGCGATTCGCTCCAAATGGATATGAGAAAGAGAGAAAATTTCATCGTTATTGACAAACTCGTAGAGAATGACTTGAACCTAGCTTGCGGTGTACTGGAAAACCTCTCGACTAATTTCTCACGTTCAGAAATTTGTAAAGACGGAAGTCGACGCAGTAATAGTCTTTCCTTTTCCATTCCTATCGATAAACCCAAGTATTGTTCAGGTGTAACCTCTACAAGTCGTTCTTCTAAATTTACGAGAAAGGGGGGATTTAGCAGTCTAACCAACTTCGAACTGCAACAGTCACCCGAACTAATAAACTCAAGTCCGACGGAGGTGTCGCGCGAGATCACTTGGTCCCATAAGGCTTGGCGTCTCCGTTTTCTACGAAGCGGGGCTTATGAATTGATGGGGGTATCATCCGAACCCAATCATTTGTATAATTTAATTTTACTTTACCAAAATCGGAATTATATACCTCAACAAGATTTCGAATTCAATAAGATTAAGGGTGACAAAATTAAATGGTGTGAGAAAAGCGAATATCTATTTAGTTTTGAAAAATCTGCGACTAATGTGACAGATAATTTGATTAAAAGATTGGAAAACCGGTTGGATAATATGTTGCTACGCGAGCAATTTCTCGAATTGGGACTATCCGGCGACTCATCTAATGAATACGAAACACACTGTAATCAATTAAATGAAACGACTCGACTCTTCGGGGGGCGCTTCATCTGGGATCCCATGCTTCTGTTCCAGTCAGATCCTAACGTTCCTTCCTCGCGTCGCAGCTTGTTGCCGACGAAAAAACTGGCGCGGAGGCTTTACACCATTTACGGTATGAGAAGGCAGCACCTTAATAAAATGTCAAATAAAAAAATTAAACATTTCTTCCTCTACAGCGAAGAGAATCCGAAATTGAAACCTGACTCATCTATTAAGCGGTGGAATAATCCCCCTTTGGATAAAGAGGAGCGAGATTCCGAATACGTCAAAGAAACTTCCTCTATGGATATACATCTGCAATATCCGCAGACATTTAGTCCCGCTCGCTTTGATTCCTACGTGGTAGCAGAAGATTTTCCAGAGCGATTTATTCGGTTTAGGCTTCTGGTTCATAGAAACAGATGGATGAGGCGAAACCGCTGCCCATTTCAGGATTTTCTTATTTATAATATGTTGCTTGAAATTTATTAATATCTATTCAATCCGTTCCGGTTTGGTAGGGCGTCACTGGATCGAACGACGAAACAATCTGTTCCGTGAAAGTTCATGGAACAAATCTTAGATACCCCTCATTCTGTCTAGATCTCTAGCAATATAACTAGAAGCCAAATCAGTAAAAGGAACATCTAGATTGTCCTTTTACTGATTTAAATAATTTTGTTGTAGCATAGCAAATAGTTATAGTTAAGGAACTGAAGGCCATTTCCTATATGAGTATTTCTGCTTAGAAAGAAGATTGAGAAGTAGCAATAGCTCCACAGGGATTTTGCAAAACAGCTTCTTAACATCACGCTTGGAATAGATCCTTTATAAAATTGTGGATTTACTCCTTCCCCCAGATGACTTATTGATTCGTTTATTACAATCATTTAATACACCGAAATTTAAGGGGGGACCCTCAAAAGCGACCTCTTAATAGGCAAGGTCCTCGCCTTGGGGGTATTCGATTCGAGGGGGGGGTAAGAACGCACAAATATTTTTTTACTCTCATTCAATTTTCAGAGCTGGAAATAAGCACGATAATGAATCATTCACTGGTTGGTGGATCATGGTCCAACGCAATTTGATTTGGCATATGTGGGAAACACAACTACCCAATTATTAGGAATTATTTACGTGGATTCGAACGAATCTCCTCGGGTAGGATTCGAACCTACGACCAATCGGTTAACAGCCGACCGCTCTACCGCTGAGCTACCGAGGAAAGTGGTAGGGGATTCAGTATCATACACACTCAGAGACCTTTGTTATTTCGTTCCTTGAATCGCTTCTAAATCTGTGAGACGTTAAACTTTCCCCGACATTTTGTGAAGTAGACTTCGCATACACTCTAACCTCCATTATAGGAGGAGGTGGCGGCGATAGCAATCCCATTTGGGTACCCAAATCGTGGGAGGGGGGGAAAGGGAGGGGGGCAACCGGTCGAGGTCAAGATAAACCCCACAAGCAAGCCCCCCCACGATCTGTTCTGTATAGGTCGGTCACCAATTAATACTTTCTATTTCCCCCCCTCCAGGAAGCGTAGTAGAATAGCCGCAGGATTATCCTACCTCACATAAAGAAGTAATATATTTGAGGAATAAGAAGAGCAAAAATAAGAGATATAGAGATGGGGAAGATGAACAATAGTCGGGAGAAATGAACACGAATTGGAGCTTCGTGAAATGAAAGTAGCAGTTTACGGCAAGGGCGGAATTGGGAAATCAACAACTAGCTGCAACATATCGACAGCCTTAGCTAGACGGGGAAAACGGATACCACAAATTGGTTGTGATCCCAAACATGATAGTACGTTCACTCTAACGGGATTTTTAATACCTACAATTATAGATACTTTACAATCAAAAGATTATCATTATGAAGACGTGTGGCCAGAAGATGTAATTTACAAGGGTTATGGTGGAGTAGACCGCGTCGAAGCTGGAGGACCCCCTGCGGGGGCAGGCTGTGGGGGATACGTCGTAGGAGAAACAGTCAAGCTATTGAAAGAATCAAATGCATTTTATGAATACGACATTATCTCATTCGACGTTTTGGGAGATGTAGTTTGCGGGGGCTTTGCTGCACCGCTGAATTACGCGGATTACTGTATCATTATAACTGATAATGGATTTGATGCCCCTTTCGCAGCGAATTGCATTGCTGCATCGGTCAGGGAAAAGGCACATACCCACCCTTTGCGGTTAGCCGGTTTAGTGGGAAATCGAACATCTGAAAGAGACTTAACTGATAAATATGTTGAAGCCTGCCCTATGCCCGTATTGGAGGTATTGCCTCTAGTCGAAGATATTCGTATTTCGAGGGTAAAGGGAAAAACTTTATTTGAAATGGCTGAAAGCCAACCAAATCTAAATTTTGTTTGTGACTTTTATCCAAATATAGCAGATTAGACTTCATCTAAGCCAGAGGGAGTTGTACCACGAGAAATTCCAGATAGGGAATTATTTAGCTTACTTTCCGATTTCTATTTAAATCCCAATTTGGAAAAGGAAGAAAAAAATTCAGATGACCAACAAAATGTACCACTTGATTTTACAATTATTTAGTACCAAATAGGCTGCGTCTCTGCGTATACATATATATAATTCTACCTTTCCAAGGAAACACTTTCATGAAAACTCCTGAAATTCCCACCTTTGAGTGCGAGACTGGTAATTATCACACTTTCTGTCCCATTAGTTGTGTAGCTTGGTTATACCAAAAGATTGAAGATAGTTCTTTCCTAGTAGTAGGTACGAAGACTTGCGGTTACTCCTTGCAGAGTGCTCTCGGAGTCATGATTTTTGCGGAACCTCGTTATGCAATGGCGGAGTCGGAAGAAGGAGACATCTCAGCTCAGTTGAATGATCAAAAAGAATTAGAAAGAATTTGCTTACAAATAAAAAGTGATAGAAACCCCAGTGTGATTATTTGGATCGGCACCTGTACCACAGAGATAATAAAAATGGATTCGGAGGGCATAGCGCCCAAATTGGAGAAGCAGCTGGGAATACCGATTGTAGTTGCACGGGCAAACGGGTTGGACCACGCCTTCACTCAGGGAGAAGATACTGTATCGGCTGCCACGACGCATAGATGTCCGGAATATTATCCTCGTGATACAAACCAACAGGAAGAAGACGTGACTAAACATGTTGTGGGTAACGCTGCTAGAAATACTAAATTTTCCGAAAAAACGGGTAAATTAAATAGATGCAGCCTAGTACTTTTCGGATCTTTACCTTCGAGTGTAGCTTCTCAACTGAATTTGGAATCGAAACGTCAGTCAGTTCCCGTATCGGGTTGGCTACCCTCGCAAAAATACAACGAACTGCCTGCTTTAGGCGAAGGCGTTTACGTCTGTGGAGTAAATCCCTTTCTTAGCCGGACAGCGACAACGTCGATGCGTCGAAGGAAATGCCAGCTGGTTGGGGCGCCTTTTCCCATCGGTCCCGATGGAACACGCGCTTGGATAGAAAAAATTTGCTCAGTGTTTGGTGTAAAATCTGACGGCCCCGAAGAAAGAGAGAGTCAAATACGGAAAACACTTAGTGATTACCTTAAAATAATAAAAGGTAAATCAGTATTTTTCATGGGAGATAATCTATTAGAAATTTCCATAGCAAGATTTCTAATTCGATCCGGAATGGTTGTTTATGAAATAGGTATTCCGTATATGGATAGGCGATATCAAGCTGCCGAACTGTTGCTCTTACAGCATACCTGTGAGAAAATGAAAAAGCCCATGCCTCGAATTGTTGAAAAACCCGACAACTACAGCCAGGTGCAACGTATGCATGAGCTACAGCCAGATTTGGCAATTACCGGAATGGCTCATGCTAATCCTTTGGAGGCTAGAGATATAGATACCAAATGGTCGGTCGAATTTACATTTGCACAAATTCATGGATTTGTCAATGCTAGAGACGCTCTGGAGCTAGTTACTCGTCCATTGCGACGTAGAGGTAATTCCATTTCAGATTGCTGCAGCTTATCAAAACAGATAGTAAATACTTAATTAATCTGTTTCCGAGGAAGTAACTGTCGAAGAGTTATCAATGAATCATCGTGAAGTTATAGATATATTCAGCCTCAAAAATTTTTAATAAACACGAAAAACTAGCGGATTTCAATGTTTTTTTGCTCCGATTGGAGCAAAAAAAACATTGAAATCCGCTAGTTTTTCATTCAAATTTCAAGTTTGAATCTGTAACTAATTTTTCAAAATCATTTGTATTATTTCACATTCGTATGTATAATATATATGGTATCGACATGGATGTCAAAAGAGTAGACTTTGAGATAGGGAATACCGAGCGACTGATAGATCTAAACGTAGGCAGAAAAGCGCGAAGATATAAAAACAAGCGGAGCAATAAACAATAAATCTGTACATCAAAAAGACTACAACGAATACAAATATATTGAATAGTTTGTCACTAATTGGGTTAAAATCGGTAAGTCCTTATATACTTTTTGGCCTATACTATGGCTTTCTCACAACATTACCCGTTGGACCTTCCCAAATCTTATGCGTAAGAGCCTTTCTTTTGGGGGGAAACATCAGTGGTATCGCTTCTTTGAGTGGCTCAATGACGGCGCAGCTAATAACTATTTTGTCGATATATTTTTCACCGGTCTATATCCTGTTGTCGAAGCCACATTTGATAACCGTTGTGGCAATACCTTACATGGTTATATTTTGCTTAACAATTAATGACTTACCAAATTATCAAATTTTGCGTCCTGTCACCTCGTTGCGCGATTCGCGGTTAATTAGTTTATTCCTCAACAGTTTTTTATTTCAAATTTTGAATCCCGTTTTATTACCAAATCCTGTGTTGGCGAGATTAATCCACCTCTTTTTATTTCGTTATAGCAATAATTTATTCTTTGTATTAACTAGCTTTTTAGGTTGGTTAACTGGTCACATGGCGTTCAGCTACTTGTCCAAACTTCTTTTGATTCGTGTAAAAAAAGATTCACCAATAATATATTTACTGGTAAAACGTGCTATCTATACAACTTTTAGTATTGTTTTTGTAACAAACGCCTTAATTTATCTGGGTAGAGCTCCAGTTTCTTTTTGGACCGTAAAGTTCCTGAATGAAACTCACGATAAGGAATTGTCTTATTGGGAAATTGCTGAATATCCGGAATTTTTGTGGTGGTTCTTCAAGCCGTGGCCTACCTCTTTTTTTGACCCCTCAAGAGAAAATCGGGGTAATCGATTCATCAGAAATAGCCGATTCGATATTAGCAATAATAATAGCTTCTACAGGGAAAAGACAGCTACGTATTTTTTCAAGAAGTGTTTAAGTGATGGAAGACATAGATTATGCGTTGCAGCGTTGCCCAGTTTGTCAATTTTTGAGAAATGATTGGGAAAATCTCTATCGAGACCCCATAAATTTGTGGGAACCCACTTTTCCTATCGAGGATGGATTTTACAAAAATTGGTGAAAAACAAAATATTTCAAGAAAAATTACTAGATCAAATCAAAGTTTTGGATACTGAGTCTTCGTTCTCGAAAGCGATGGAAAGAAGAAGTCGATTGATTAGTGGTAGTAGGGAACGAATACCCCACGTCTACGACCCCTTCATAAATAATTTACGTGTGCGGATTCCAGTGCCACAAACATTTCTAACAGGAGATGAGTTAGGTTTGACCAGCTGGGATTGGAATGAGTTAGAGACAAGGAAAAAAATTAAAAAGGGGAAAGGGGGCACCATAACTAGAAAGAATTCTATCGAAGATTTTCTTTCTGCGAAGAAGCGGAAATTGAAACGAAGAAACATAAATCCTCTACCATGGGAAACTTTGCCGGCGAGAGCTAGACTTATGTTCCAATTTATGTTTAAAAATCGGGGGGGGTTGTATGACGATGACATAAAAAAAATTATCAGGAAGATAAAATCTCCTTCTGGGTCCGTTATCACTTGGGAAGAGATAATGAACCTAGATTCCGAGGATCGATCACTATTTCTGACTTATATAAGACAAGAAGAAAATTACAAATTTGATCAAATCTTTTTATCAAATAGATTTGTGGTAAGTGGTCGGAGACACCCCTCAAATCCAAGTAACAGAGTAAGCACATTCCACAAAATTGAGGATCTGGGTATAAATCTGGCTCGTAACAACGAACTATATTTTGACACCGAGTTTGATTTTCCGGGAGCAGACGGCGATATTCGCCACAGAAAATTACGGAATGTTGGCTTCACTTTCGCGAAGGGAAAACCCAGATCAACAAAATTAGTGAAACGATATGCGAGAATATCTGATTTCCGCCGAAAATTTTTGAAAGGTTCCATGCGATCCAGAAGGCGAAAAACATTGCTCTGGAAAACACTTCAAGAAAAAGTGCGTTCGGCTTTTTTTCCCAGATTGGCGGAAATACCAATTCAATTTCAACTACCTATTAAGCAATTAATGGGTTCGAAAAACGAAAAATCGCTTTCTGGCTCGAAAAAGATTGTGGATTACCAAATTGGGCATCAGTTAAATCTCCCCCCATTGACGGAAAAAGCTTTAAGTCAGTCGAAACTTGCTCGTTCAGCTGTAGCAGCTAGATCAGACATAGGTCCCATTCATAACGGAAGGGGTTACATGCTAGTTTTCCAATCGAGATTTCGCAAGTTTATAAAATTACCTGTACTTATAGTTTTCAAATCCATTGGCCGTATATTGCTTCGGCAAAATTCCGAATGGAATAAAGATTGGACAAAATGGAAGAAGGAAACTCATATTAATTGTACGTTTGATGGTGAGGAATTTTCCCAGGATCAACTGCCCCCCCGCTGGTTAAGGGAAGGTATACAGATAAAAATCGCGTATCCGTTTCAGCTGAAGCCCTGGCACTCCGTTGGGGGGAAAAAACGATTGACTCCTCATAATAAATACGTGGAAGCTGAATCAATTGAGGGTCAGAAATTTCCAAATAAACGAAGGAGGTTGAAACAAAAAAGAACTAGATTTACCTATCTAACTGCTTTGGGATATCAGACAGATATACCTTTTGGAAGTATCCAGAAACAATCCTCATTCTGGAAGCCTGTGAGAAAAGAACTAATTAGAATTTGCAGAGAAGGATTTGCATTGAGAATCAAGCAAGCTTATTGTTTTTTTGATTCCAAATTGAATTTGGAAAAAATGTTGAAACCAAGTCTAATTTTACTAAAAAGGTTCGATCTATTTCTTAAGCCCGAACGAGTCTCAGCTGATTTTGTCTCAACCTATAATACTCGGATAAGGCCTGTACTTAATAATGATACAAATAAAGAAATAACTTTCAGTTTTGGTAAAAGAAATGGAGGATCTACTAACATTGCTAGGGAGATGCGACCCGTCAGTAATACTGATAAACAAATTTTCAGCCGAAAATCAACTAGTGAAAAATTCGTTGCAGATAATTACGAAACCGGCTTATCAACTCCATTAGACGAAGGGTTTAACGTAAATCAACCAGATACTGAAACAATTCAAGTTGATGAATTAATTTCAAATTGTACATTTACAAATAATAAAAATTATTATAATAAAAATTATAGATTGAAGGATACAGACTTTGCCAATTTCGTAAAATTTGATCAAGAAGAATTAACGGGTTTTGAAGAAATAACCTTGAAGTTACATATAATGATTACAGAAGCAACCGAGAAGTTCATTTTGGTAGCATCAATTTCATACATAAAAGTTAGCAGAGAGTTCTATTATTACTTCGGCCACCTCGTCGCGTTTCAGACACAACTAGTAGAAGTAATTAATACCATTACTCAAGAAACAGATTTAATTTTTCTCAGAACGAAAAATAGATTATCCCAGTTTGGCAAGACTCAATCGTTATCTCAAGCTTATCTTTATAATAGTATTTGGGATCTAAATGTGACGGAAAATTTAAACCTGAATTTATTGGCGGCTGGTAGCGAGAACAATCGTGGGGAAAAAACTAAACATGACGGACGCTGGAATGTTAATTTAAACCCTTACCAGTTTGAGCAATCTGCGGATTGTCCGGGAGAGTACTCGGAACTTTCCTCTGTTCAATACGATTCAAACATTTCAAATTCAAGTGAAGTAAGTAACTGCACAGATATCTCTTTTAGTAAGATAACTAATAAAACTGCGAAGAAAAAATTTGATGAACAAATTTTGAACTGCGTGGAAGAATGGGGATTCCCAAGGAAATTATGCGACCTAAACACAAATAATTGGAACAAATGGTTAGATTGCCTTTCCAGTTACAACTTGCCGCTAACTTTGTGGTGCGATGTAGCACCTCACAGATGGAGACTCAGTTTTGATTGTTTGAACGAACTCAATAATATTGAAGAAAAAATCGCAAATGAGCGGGAATATCGCATCCTTCAAAATGAATTGCATAATTATTCTATATATGCCAAAAAACCTTTACTTAGGCATCGAATTATAAATCTCAGTAAGCTCCGCAAACGTAGATATCTATTACACAATTTCATCGATTTTGTACGAAATGGAGATATGCAAAAATTTTATATCCGACAAGATGCTACCGCACAGAGGTCTCATCGTGAAAATCGTATTTCAAAAATTACTAAAGTAAGGCGGAGAGTGATGAATGAATTACCTAACTTCCGCATTTCTGATTCAGAAATTAAATTCAACTTTAAATTTGATGTGATGCCATGGCTAGTTACAGATTTTGCGAGAATGAGAAGTTCCTTCAGGAAGAAAGCAAGGAGGTCCAGAAATCCTATTTTGAAGGACAATACTACATACGGCATAGTGTTAGATATAAATCGCAGATTTCAAGAAGTAGCCGATGAACTATACGAAATAATGCTAGATGAAAGAGAAGATATCGACTACCTATTTCGGTGGAAATGGAAATCCGAAACGAAATTAGAAAATTTGAGAAGCCTGACAGCTCTTACAAGAATGTTAGGAGATGATCGCGACCTCGTAACACTTTGTGTGAATACCAATGTAGATTCTGAGTTATTAGACCTTTATTTCAACGCAACGACGAAACTTGGTCTTTTCTACGACCTATCTATTCTTTCAGCTCATCGTTTATCGCTATTACTTGATGACCAAAATTTGGTATACAAAATAATTAATCCCTTATTAAAATTTAGATCTAGGCTGAGAAACAGACTCAAGAGACGCCTATATGGAAAAATTTGTAGCGATACCTATATTTCAAAATTGTCACTTCTAGCCACAAAATTAAACAAGAGGCGGTCTCATATATATAATATTGAAGATCTTTTGCTTGTGCGACGTCGACGGGAGTTAAGATTCCTCCGATCTCTGCTAATTTTGAGGTCTGTAAAATCAAAAACACATTACCTCGACTTCAATTTTGATTCCATATTGAAAATTGAACGGCCTCAAAATAACAAAGAATATGAGCTTCCAGGGCTAAAGGAAGTTCAAAGAATTAAACGATTTCTGTGGCCGAGCCACCGTCTGGAAGAATTAGCTTGCACCGGTAGATTCTGTTTCAACATTACTACTGGGAGCCAATTTGCAATGCTTAAAATTCGAATGTATCCTATTATTCGGAATTAACAAGAACAAAGGAATATGAGGTGCAACACAGAGATTTTAACATATGTTTGATTAGTTGGAATTATCCAAATGTAGGTAATTCCAATTAATTATATAATATATAATGTGAATTATGGCATAATGTGAATTATGGCAGAAGCTTTAACTAACCGTGGATGAGACATAGATGCCTATGCTTACTTGCTGCGGTAAGATTTCATTTTCGTCCGAGGCGCCATTAATGTAACTGCTAACTAAACAGTTTATAATCGATTTGACATGAAGCAAGTAATCGTAATTATTATCATTATTACTACGGATAAACATAAATCTATTGACGCGCAGTTAGTTGGTGGGAGCAAAGATACTGGGTTCACCGCCTCCCAAATTTACTATTTAACTCATCAGATTTTGAAACTAACTTCCCACCTAGAATCACACTCCAAAGACTACTCCTCCCGAAGAGGTTTGCATAAATTACTTGGTAGACGTAAGCGTCTTTTAATTTATTTATCCGCTGAGAATGCTGCTCTATACGCCCAAATTCTGAAAAATTTGGGTATTCGGGGTTTGAAGGGGCGTCAAGGGTTGAGTTGAGGTTTGACACTTCAACGTGTCGTAGTTGGCATAACTTCTTTCTTCTGGCGAAGCTAAATCCCACGATATCTACTGAAAAGGAAATAATTTACGGGTATGCATTTTAAAGAACTAGATCCAGTTACGGTAAGCATGGGCCCCCACCATCCATCTATGCATGGTGTTCTTCGGCTTGTTGTTGTCTTAGATGGCGAAAATGTTGTTGATTGCGAACCAATCTTGGGATATCTGCATCGAGGAATGGAGAAAATTGCTGAGAACCGAACGACTTTACAATATCTTCCGTATGTAACAAGGTGGGATTATTTAGCCACCATGTTTACTGAAGCAGTAACGGTCAATGCGCCGGAGAAGTTAGCAAATATTCAAATACCCGGAAGAGCTAGCTATATACGCGTAATCATGCTCGAATTAAGCCGAATAGCTTCGCATTTGTTATGGCTTGGGCCGTTCTTGGCAGATATTGGTGCGCAAACTCCATTTTTCCATATATTTAGAGAAAGAGAAATGATTTATGACTTATTTGAGGCTGCTACCGGCATGCGAATGATGCACAATTACTTCCGCATTGGGGGAGTTGCCGCGGATTTACCCTACGGATGGGTAGATAAATGTCTAGACTTCTGCCGTTACTGCCTCCCAAAAATTCATGAATATGAGCGACTAATTACAAGGAATCCTATTTTTCTAAAACGAGTAATGGGGGTAGGTTTCACCAGTAGACAAGACGCTATCAGTTGGGGTTTATCCGGACCTGTATTACGGGCTTCGGGAGTTCGGTGGGATCTTCGCAAACTTGACCACTACGAATGTTACGACAACCTGGATTGGCAGATTAAGTGGCAAGAGGAGGGAGATTCCTTAGCTCGTTATTTAGTACGAATTGACGAAATGAAGGAATCGATAAATATCATTAAACAGGCGCTGAAACTTCTTCCGGGAGGTCCATATGAAAATTTGGAGGGTCGACGTCTCGTTCAACAAGAAAAAGAAGCAGACTGGAGTGCCTTTAATTACCAGTTCGTCGGGAAGAAGTCTTCTCCCACCTTTAAGTTACCTAAACAGGAACATTACGTAGGAGTAGAAGCCCCCAAGGGAGAATTGGGAATCTTCCTGGTTGGGGATGGTGGCGTGTTTCCCTGGAGATGGAAGATTCGTCCACCCGGTTTCATAAATTTGCAAATTCTTCCTCAATTGATAAAAGGAATGAAGCTAGCAGATATCACGACAATATTAGGTAGTATAGACATCATTATGGGAGAGGTTGATCGCTGAAATGGCAACTTATATCGAAATATATGGAAAACAATTAGTTCAATCATTTCATGATTTGGAGGTTGTAACAAGTTCCTCTGAATCAATTTGGATTCTAATTTCTACCCTCATTTTAGTTACGGGAGTCACGACGGGGGTATTGGTAATCGTGTGGCTTGAACGAAAGGTGTCTGCGGGGGTACAACAGCGTGTTGGACCGGAATATGCGGGTCCACTGGGAATTATTCAACCTTTGGTAGATGGAATCAAACTTTTACTAAAGGAAGACGTCATTCCATCCAGAAGTGATGCTTGGTTATTTACAGTCGGACCAGCGGTTGTAGTTATACCAGTCCTAATGAGTTACTTGGTAATACCCTTCGGCCAAGCTATTATCTTATCTGATCTGGCTATAGGTGCTTTTTTTTGGGTCGCTGTTTCAAGTGTCGTACCTTTGGGTCTTCTTATTGCGGGGTATGCCTCAAATAACAAATACTCTTTCTTAGGCGGCCTCAGGGCTGCCGCCCAATCTATCAGTTACGAAATACCCCTGGCTTTGTGTATATCATCTACATCCCTACGTGCGATTCGCTAAATAAAAGTAATAGATAGAAACTTCTAGCTATTATTAGTATAAGTAGTATGAAGATATTGCCAACTAAATATAAACCAAATAGTTATTTGGGTGAGATCAAACGGCGTCTTTGCAGTTACAGGTTCAAATCCCATATCCCATGTGCGGGCGTAGGCGTATATCCGGGCGGTAGATGCCGCCTTACCCCAGGTCTGGGATCTATCTGGACTTGACGCGGGAATAGTTAGTCATTCTTCAATTTCCCTTAGGATTATATAAGAGTGAGCAGTAAGAAACACCAATATGCGCAAGAGACTTGTGGGGCAGAGAAGATTTCGGTAATAATCCGGAACAACCTGAGAACCGACATGTCTGAAGAGTTGAAAGGTGAAAATTTCTACCAGCTTCTCCTAGTATTTACCCACATGAGATAGACTCAGTCTCGGTAGGGACAGCTGAGTAGTGCATCCAACAAATTTCAGTCTCGAGTATAGTCCTGTTCACTGTGACGATAACCACTTGGGACGAAGTAACCCTCACGATAATTTTAGTGATTATAAAATTAGTTAGATTACAAGCTTCTCTTATTTTAGCCTAAAACTTGGTACAACAGGCACATTGCCGAACTAATCGATTTTTTCTTTCTTTTCAGGTGGAACTAGAAGTAATTTCACTTCTTCTATTTAGAGATGATAGAGAGATATGTCGAACTTTACAAGTTTTATAACAAATTGCACTTTACAAAAAAAGATATGAGGGTGAGATAGATTCGGAAGCAACTACTTCGTCGTGGCAAACGGAATCTCATTAACTTGAGTTGACTATTTATATTATATCTCAGTCACAGATAATGGCTGTGCACGAACGATTAATAGCTCCTCATGAAATTAATGAGGAGCCGTATGAAATTCTAACTTCATGTACGGTTCTGAATTAGAGGCGGAGGCTTGCCGCCGACTACCCTTATCTGGCAGCTTGAGTACAGTTGATATAGTGAAAGCACAATCCAAATATGGTTTCATGGGGTGGAATCTGTGGCGTCAGCCCATAGGGTTCGTAGCTTTTTTCATTTCGTCATTAGCAGAATGTGAGAGGTTGCCGTTTGATCTGCCAGAAGCGGAAGAAGAGCTAGTCGCAGGTTATCAAACCGAATACTCGGGAATAAAATTTGGTCTATCTTATGTTGGTTCTCACTTAAACTTATTAGCTTCCTCGCCATTTGTGACAATTTTATATCTGGGTGGGTGGGATTCCTCAATTCCACTCCTCGAAAATTTCGGGCGGGATTCTCTATTTCCAGATTCTAACGGTCAGTCCTTCGACGTGTTGGGGTCGGGGGTGGGTATCACCACCACATTAGCAAAATCTCATTTATTTATATTTATCTCTATTTTAACAAGATGGACTTTGCCTAGAGTAAGAATAGATCAATTACTGGATCTCGGATGGAAATTTCTTCTGCCTATTGCTTCGGGAAATTTGTTGCTGACAGCCTCATTTCAACTTTTACTGGTAGGCTAGCCCCCTCCTATTTCAATTTCAGTTTAAGTTAAATCTCTTTAATATATTAAAGAATATGAAAAATATTCAAATATGCTGTTTGTTTCTTTTTCCGTACATATAAGTTTATATGTACTAAAAATAAGTGGCAGGTTGGATTCATCTATCCCATGTTTTCTACACTAATTGAATTTCGAAGTTATGGGCAACAAGCCGTAGAAGCTGCAAAATACATAGGTCAAGGCTCCGCGGTTACTTTAGATCATTCGAATCGTTCACCCGTAACTGTCCAATATCCGTATGAAAAAATTTTACCATCCGAGCGATTTCGTGGGCGTATCCATTTCGAATTTGATAAATGTATTGCTTGCGAAGTATGTGTTCGAGTATGTCCGGTCAATCTGCCGGTCGTAGATTGGATATTGATAAAGGACATTAAGAAAAAACGGTTGAAAAGCTATAGCATCGATTTCGGAGTTTGTATCTTTTGCGGAAACTGCGTCGAATACTGTCCAACTAATTGCTTGTCAATGACTGAGGAGTATGAACTTTCCAGTTATGACCGTCATGAACTTAATCAAGATCAAACGGCTTTGGGACGTCTACCTCTTTCTATATCTCAAGATGTTTCAATTCAAGTGCTTTCTATCTCGTTAAATTTTTTATCCGAAAGCCGAAAGGTTTGGAGATAGAAAATTTAACATTTAATTAGTTAACTGTAAATTAATTGAATCTTTTGAAAGGTGAATTTATCTACTTGACTATTTTTTTCCTTAATTAAAAAAAAAAAAGAAAGAGAGAGAGCACGAAATATAGGAAGTATAAATATCACAAAATATCGAAGTGCTTGTGTCCAATGAATCTATCTAAATTAATTCATGAATTTATTTTATCACTAGTAGAGTTGGGTATTCCACTAGGAAGTTTAGGCGTAATATTATTTCATAACGTGGTTCACTCTGCTTTTTCTTCGGGGTTGGTTTTTACCTGTATATCTTTATTATACTTCGTATCGAATGCTGATTCCGTAGCTGCCGCACAACCACTTATTTATGTAGGAGCTATAAATGTATTAGTCGTGTCTGCTGTAATGGTTACTGAAAAACCGATGCGATCCAGTTATACTACTTGGGGTGTAGGGTACTTCACCGCTTCAGGAGCTTGCGCAGTGCTTTCCTTGACATTGGTTAGTACAATTTATAACACGAAATGGTTTGATATCAGTTTTGTCGATCAATCGAAGACTCTTCCGGCAGATGCACCCACGATTGACGCTCATCAACTCGGATATAAGTTACTGAGTGAGTTTTTAGTTCCGTTCGAGCTTCTTTCAATACTTCTTCTAGTTGCTTTGGTGGGAGCCATCAATCCAGCGCGTGACGAAGACACAATTACGACGGATAAGAAGTCGTATTTTTCACCATCTAGCAATAATTCTTCGTCTTCTTGATTAAGACTAACTTTAACAAAAAGAGATAATAATAGAGAAGTGAAAAATAATTTTTGGGGGGAACTTTAATAAATCACGTTTGAACACGGGCTAATCTTAGGTGCCTATCTTTTGTGTGTCGGATTCTTCGGTTTAATTACGAGTAGAAATATGGTTAGGGCACTTACGAGTCTCGAGTCAATATTTAATGCAGTTAATTTAAATTTTATCACATTTTCAAATTTATTACAAAATCAGCAAGCGGGGGGAGAGATATTTACAACATTCCTGATAGCCATTGCGGCTGCCGAGGCTGCCACTGGATTAGCCACTGCCCTTTCCCTTCAGCGAAATAGGAGATCTACTCGTATCGATCAATTTAATTTGTTAAAATGGTGATTGATAAATAGATGGGGTTATCCCACAATCTAATCGATTTCTTGTTCAGCTAAATTATATCTTCCATCTATTAAATTGTTTGAATACCTTCCTTATATGTCAGAAGTAGGTTATTTCTTTTTCAAGAAAAGGAAATAATTTTTCAAAGAAAAAATTAGATGCGATTAGATAACTTCAAAAAGAAAGAGAATTACTTCATCTGGTTAGGAAAAATAGGCGGCCACATAAGGGATGGGGGGGGGGTAAGTATCATTTCAACCTTTTTACTAAGAAAAAATTGGTACACAAATTTGATAGGAGTAAGTAAACTCAATGGCACATTCAGTGAAAATCTATGACACATGTATCGGTTGTACCCAGTGCGTGAGGGCTTGTCCCACGGATGTGTTGGAAATGATACCCTGGGATGGGTGCAAGGCTAATCAGATAGCCTCGGCTCCTAGAACAGAAGATTGCGTAGGTTGCAAAAGATGCGAATCCGCTTGTCCAACAGATTTTTTAAGTGTACGCGTCTACCTAGGGGCTGAAACCACCCGCAGTATGGGTTTAGCCTACTAGTAACAGAACAAAAAAAATTAATATTTAAATTTAAATTACTTTGACTTGTACTCGAAGCTTCAGAATTGCGAAGTCCGAGTACGAGTCGTCGTAATTGGCCTACGCAGTTTATTTCGTATCAGAAATTATTTTTTATTAATTATTTTTTATCCGTAATGAGTAATGTACCTCGGCTAACAACTATCGTTCTCTTTCCAATTTTTGCTGGTTTTTTGCTTCCAATTTTGCCTCGTAATGGAAACAGAATCATTCGATGGTATACCCTGGGAATCTGCATATTGGAATTCTCGCTGATTACCTATATTTTTCATTGTCATTTCCAATTTGACTTTCAATCTATCCAGTTATTAGAAACAGCCAACTGGATAAACTTCATCAATTTCCACTGGATATTAGGTATCGACGGATTTTCCATGAGTCTTATTTTGCTTACGGGTTTTGTAACTACCTTGGCAACCTTAGCGGCTTGGCCGATCACTCGTAATGCACGGCTATTCTATTTTTCAATGTTAGTTACGTATAGCGGCCAAATTGGGTTGTTTGTTTCCCGCGACATCTTGCTTTTTTTCTTTATGTGGGAGCTGGAGCTAATTCCGGTCTATCTACTTCTATGCTTATGGGGCGGGAAAAGACGTTCATACTCAGCCACGAAATTTGTTTCATACACAGCGGGTGGCTCCATCTTTCTTTTGGTAGCAGCTTTAACCACGAGTTTTTATGGAAACCAGGTACCTTCTTTTGATATTCAAAATTTGGTAGGCAAACCATACCCCATCTCGTTGGAATTTGCTATTTACTTAGGTTTCTTAGTTGCCTATGCAGTGAAATTGCCAATATTTCCTCTTCATACTTGGTTGCCAGATACTCATGGAGAGGCACATTACAGCACATGCATGTTACTAGCTGGGGTATTATTAAAAATGGGAGGATACGGGCTGATTCGAATAAATTTGGAGTTACTTATTCATGCACATCTCTTTTTTCGATCATGGCTAATATTGTTCGGAGCAATTCAGGTTGTATATGCCTCTCTAGCTTCTATGAGTCAGCATAATCTCAAGAGGAGGATAGCCTACTCATCAATCTCCCATATGGGTTTTGTAGTCATCGGAATTGGCTCCGTCACAGACGCGGGTATTAATGGAGCCATGTTGCAAATGATTTCCCACGGCTTAATCGGCGCGGCATTATTTTTCCTTGCGGGTACTTGCTGCGACAGAACGCGTACCCCCTTCCTTGAAGAATTGGGGGGAATAGCAAATTCGATGCCTAAACTATTTACTATGTTTAGTGTATTCTCGTTGGCATCTCTTGCATTACCAGGAATGAGCGGTTTCGTAGCGGAATTTTTGGTATTTCCGGGAGTTGTGACCAGCAAGCAATACTCATTTTCATTTAAAGCAGAAATTACAGTGTTGGAGGCAACTGGTACAGTATTGGCTTCCATCTACTTGTTATCCATGTTACGGCAGATGTTTTACGGTTACAAGTTATCAAATGAATCAAATCCTTTTTTAATTGATTTTGGTCCGAGGGAGGTATTCACCCCGACTTGTCTCTTTTTACCAATACTAGGCATTGGCTCATATCCAAATTTAATTTTATCTCTATGGAATGGTGAAGTTATCTCAATATTGTTTTCCTATTCAGCTACGAAGTGAAAGTGGGGAAAAAACCCGACTTAGCCAAATTAAATTATATTCTTTCAGATAATTTGGTAATAGAAAAAATTATTTTATTTTTGGTCGAACAGCTCGTCAAATTTAGCTACATCAACGATACCTACGTATGCTCGTCATTTCTTACTTATTTATCCTCGTAACCGTTGGCGCAAATTAAAATAAACTGGGATGGAGAAACAGAAACAGACAAGCAAGTAGAAACAGTTACCTAACTGTTTACCTATTAGCTGTTTGTGTGTTTTTGTTTCCCTTTTTTGATTATGTTTTCCCACTAATTCTTATTTTGCTTACTTAATTTAATCGAAAACCTAGTCAATCAAATGTTTAAATCTCTGATTTATCAATTTTAAATTTTGTTTCTATATCAGCCATCCGTAGTTGTGTAATCCAATTCCCAATGAATTGACTCCCAAAAAGCGAATCCAAACTAGAGAAAAACCTATTGATGCTGCCGCAGACGGCCCCTCTCCCATCCCCCTGTTAATGATTTTAGTATGGAGGTAGGTAGCGTGTATCAACCGAGTTACCAGCGCCCAAGTTTCTTTGGGATCCCAGCTCCGATAAGATCCCCAAGCTTCATTAGCCCACACTGCTCCAGAAAGTATACCGATGGTTAGCAAAGAAAATCCCAAACTTATGACTTGATACGTCCATCTATCTAATCGATTAATTAATTGACATTTTTTCGAATTTGGGGCGAGTATGTGGGGAAAACTCCGTACGTCGGTTCTGCTAATAGCATTCAATTTCAATAAGCAACTACACTTGCTACAATTATGTTTCGAGTCGAAAATGCTGTAACTTTTCGTTTCACCATAAGAAATACTTGATAAAAATATTGCCGATAAAGATCCGCATAGCAGAGTTGCATAACTCAGTAACGTTGTAGTTACATGCGTCATTGACCGATGAGACTGCAAAGCGGGTACCAATTGCGTGGATTGCTGCATCCCTTCAGGAAGAGCTAAAGTAGCAAAGGCGTGAGTCAGCATAGCACCCGGCGCTGTAGTTGCACCCGACAACCCATTCTGATTTCTGACTTCTAACATTATGTATAATAATGGAAAGCTCCACGAAGGAAACATCGACGACTCGTACAAATTGCTCAACGGTAAGTGCTTAGTTTGAAACCAGCGGATTACTGAAAACTCCGTCGTACAGGGGGAAGCAATTGTCATACCACTCCTGCTAAGTTTCCTTGGCTTATCAAATTCGTGAAATAAATTGATTGAATTTAGCGAAGTAACAGAAAGAAGCATCAAAAATGAGATGTCGATAAAAGCACGTTCTATATAGATATACATCATAATAAAAGAAGACCAGTAAATTAATTAAACTTACCAACTGGATTTGATCATTTTCAAATCAATTGATATCGAAGTACTTTCTTTTGTTTTTAACGCAAAGTAGGATAAGATTACCGCCTCCACACCTTAGATAGAAATCACTGCTTAATTTTCATTGATTTGAAAAGTATATTGAATCGGATATAATTATAATATATCTACATATGTCGCGGAAATATCTACATATCAGCAGGTCATTATTTCTTTTTTTATCAATTCAAAATGATTGCGATAAAAGAGGTAAAACCCGATAAAGTTTAGAATGCCGCTACTCGGATTCGAACCGAGATGCTCTGGCACTGCTTCCTAAGAGCAGCGTGTCTACCTGTTTCACCATAGCGGCTATAATATAATAAATATATGTATATATAGATGTATATCTATATAATTATTTTATACCTGTCTGGGATGGTACGTCAACGTTCACTTGCACGAAATGTAGAAGTATACTAACTCCGGATGTAGTCGAAGTGGTGAAATCGGTAAAAGTTCACCTGGAAGAGGCTGTCACAACAACTGAAATACCAAATTAACAAGTGACTTATGAAGAAGCGGAACTGGTGTTGGCATTAGTATGTAACGTCATATATAGAAAGATATATATCTTTCTGTATATACATATATACATATATAACGGGATATGGCGCAGTTTGGTAGCGCGCCATCTTGGGGTGATGGAGGTCGCAGGTTCGAATCCTGCTATTCCGAGTGGAGATGGAGTCACCGGGTCTACAAAAAAGGGCTAATGAGGTTTCATAGGTAAGCAATTGATAAATTGAAATGAATTTAAGTATAGATGGGAGGTGTTTCGTCACCCCAAACCCTATCTAAGAAACTCTGAAAGAAAAAGAGCGAAAGATGAATATCTCTAACTCTTATTCTTTCGGAGTCTTCTATTTTGCACTTCGTCCTTGTCAATACTTTGAAGAAGTGTAATTCCCATACTTTGTAGTTTCGGTGAAGTATTCTACACTACAAAATTTAATTTTCTGTTAGCCTCAGTTGTACTAGTACTGGTTGTTGGTGTCATGCTTTTCTGTTTCCTTGCTGTTTCAAAATTCTTTATCTAGCCAACCATTTAGTTTATGTGTAGATAGTATTATACAAACGTCTTCTACAAATACAAACGGCAGGGGGGATGAAATATATCCCTAATTTTTGGGGGGATCTTTCTCCCCCGAAATATAGTAAAAACTTTTTGAACGACCGGTGAAAGCAGATTGGGCCAAAGAAAAAGCCTTTGACGCTACTTCCGTGGGTCTATTTCTCCATGTACGATTACGGATTTTCTTCTTCGATCCAGAGGTTCGTTTTTTAGGGACTGCCATATATTCACTACTTCTTCTTGCAACTGGCTCGAAACTATGTTGATACGTATCAATGGAATAGATATAATAAAAAAAACTAAATAAAAATGAACGCAGACAAATATAAATAAGAAAACCGCGAAATTCTATGTCATTACATCAATTTTATAAGTATCTATTAACTCGACATAAACTACTAGCTAAGATTCAGTTAGGTCTTTACCGCCGAAATAAATAGAATCAACTATGAATCGAATTGTATTTTTTCTATATCCAAAAGTTCGTCATGTTTTCTTCTTAGAGTGAATCTGCTGTATCACGAGTTTTTTATCGAAGCAACCATGTAAGATTCTGCCTCTAACAACTGCATGATCCAACCACGGATATCCCAAATCGATGCCAGATCCGTGACGAATGAGTAAAACCCGATTTATTGATACTTCTTCATTGGGCGTCAATGCACGTCTAGCTGGGACAAGGTGCTGAGCATCGTAAAATCTTCCCTTTTCTACTCGGAGTTGTTTACCGCCGATGTCAACTATTGCATATTTATTCATCCTAATTTTTTATTTTATTTATCTCTTTTATTTGCAATACTAGAAACAATGGGGGTGTTATTTGCAAACCTAGACAAAATTAAATTATCTGAGGTAAGTATCTCGGGTATCTTCAAATATTGTCAAGTTACATATTGAATATGAAACTAAAAAAAACTATTTGTACAAATAGGATATTTTATATAGTTTATAGTTAACTATTATTTTAACTACGTGCATACGTTCTATCTCATATTGTTTCCATATCTATACTTTTGACTTCTAATCAAAAGAAGTTGAAAATGATAACAAATTGACTTCGGATTTAATATGCTCTTGGAACTTTCAAGTAAATATGCTTGTCTCATCCCTCTGTGTCCATTGGTAGCTTCTTGCTTGACCGGATCCTTTTCTTTCTTTTTTCCAAAAGCAACACGAAGCTTACGGCGCCCGTGCGCCGCATTCAATACCTTTTCATTAGTCGTTGCTATGTTTCTTTCTTTCTCATTTTTTTGGAAACAAGCTGCAACCCACTCCATCCAGCAGTATTTGTGGACTCGGATTCCAAAAAGTGATTTTCATCTAGAAATAGGTTTTCTAATTGATCCTCTTACTCTCGTCATGGCGATACTAGTTACTACGGTAGGTATTTCAGTGATGGTTTACAGCGATAGTTACATGCGTCACGACTAGGGATACGCCAGATTTTATGCCTATCTAAGTTTGTTTGCCGCGTCAATGTCGGGGTTAGTTTTTAGTCCCAACCTGATACAGATTTACGTTTTCCGGGAATTAGTTGGAATGCGTCCTTACTTGTTAATAGGTTTTTGGTTTGCGAGATCGAGCGCTGCAAATGCTTGTCAGAAAGCTTTTGTAACCAACCGCGTAGGGGATTTTGGGTTGCTGCTGGGTATATTAGGCATCTACTGGATAACTGGTAGCTTCGAGATTTCTGAATTGTGTAATTGATTTATTGAGTTGGGAAGCAACGGCGTTACCAATCCGATTCTTGCTAATACAATTGCCTTTTCACTTTTTTTAGGTCCGGTTGCCAAGTCTGCTCAATTTCCACTTCATGTATGGTTACCAGATGCCATGGAAGGACCCACGCCCATATCGGCTCTTATTCACGCAGCTACTATGGTGGCTGCTGGAATTTTTGTCATAGCTCGAATTTTCGACTTTATTTCGACATTACCTACAACCATGTATGCTATTTCTTGGGTAGGCGGAGTGACAACCTCGCCAGGCGCCGCATCGGCTCTCGCCCAGAAAGATCTAAAAAAGGGTCTAGCTTACTCTACCATGTCTCAGTTAGGATATATGGTACTAGCCTTGGGTATTGGTTCCTCCCGATCCGCTTTGTTTCATCTCATTACACACGCTTACTCGAAAGCTTTGTCATTTTTAGCTTCTGGTTCAGTTATTCATTCCATGGAAAAAGTGGTCGGATATTCCCCCACTAAAAGTCAAAACATGTATTTCATGGGCGGTTTACGGAGACACATGCCAATTACTGGAATTACTTTTCTTTTAGGTACCCTTTCCCTATGCGGCATACCCCCGTTCTCCTGTTTTTGGTCTAAAGATCAAATTATTGCAGAGAGTTGGATGCGTCCCCCCTATCTTGGGTTGATAACTTCTGCCACAGCAGGACTTACCGCGTTTTATACGTCTCGTATCTACTTCCTCACTTTCGAAGGAAATTTCCGTGCTAATCAAATAAATAACATCGGTTTCGACACTTTTTTACCCTCAGAAATTATTATTACTTCATGGGGTGGAGCTCAACCAGAATTACTTATGAGGAAAACCCGTAAAAGTTTCATATCTAAATCAGATACGGAACAAGACGAAGTTGCAGAAGCAAAAAATTTTGTGACTGCGCATACCTCCAAAGAAAACCAAATTTTGGCGGAAAGAATTCAAATTCATTCCGATCGAAATTCGCTATATCCTCAAGAATCAAATTTTCGTATGGTACTACCTCTTATTATTTTGGCGGTACCCGCTGTATTTGCCGGACTATTGGGAGTTCACCCAACTCAGGGGGGATCTGGTAAGGATTTCCTACTTGACTGGCTTATACTTTTTCCGTCTGCCTCCGAAGTTAATAAACAATTTGAAAATTTGATTGAAATATTGACAAATTCGATCCCTTCGCTTATTTTGTCTATTATTGGTTTATCCATTTCTTTCAAATTTTATGGACAAGTTGATGAATCTTCCGACGAAAAAATTGGAAAACTCAGAAATAGAAATTTATCAAATACTTTTTCATCTTTTGTTAAAAATTGGTCCACAAGTAGGGGTTATATAGATTACTACATTTACGCCACGCAAAGTACAATCTTAATTAGCAAACTTACTTTGTATTTTGATAAATGGATAATCGATGGATTTACCAATGTAATTGGCACATCAAATCTTTTTGGCGGAGAGATTATACGACACGGAAAAAACGGTAGGATATCTCAATATCTATTTGGATTACTTCTTGGAGCTATCATGTTGCAGCTAGTTGTTGATTTCCCAATTCCGCCCTTGCCGTAAACTGCTACTTTCGTTTCACGAAGCTCCAATTCGTGTTCATTTCTCCCGACTATTGTTCATCTTCCCCATCTCTATATCTCTTATTTTTGCTCTTCTTATTCCTCAAATATATTACTTCTTTATGTGAGGTAGGATAATCCTGCGGCTATTCTACTACGCTTCCTGGAGGGGGGGAAATAGAAAGTATTAATTGGTGACCGACCTATACAGAACAGATCGTGGGGGGGCTTGCTTGTGGGGTTTATCTTGACCTCGACCGGTTGCCCCCCTCCCTTTCCCCCCCTCCCACGATTTGGGTACCCAAATGGGATTGCTATCGCCGCCACCTCCTCCTATAATGGAGGTTAGAGTGTATGCGAAGTCTACTTCACAAAATGTCGGGGAAAGTTTAACGTCTCACAGATTTAGAAGCGATTCAAGGAACGAAATAACAAAGGTCTCTGAGTGTGTATGATACTGAATCCCCTACCACTTTCCTCGGTAGCTCAGCGGTAGAGCGGTCGGCTGTTAACCGATTGGTCGTAGGTTCGAATCCTACCCGAGGAGATTCGTTCGAATCCACGTAAATAATTCCTAATAATTGGGTAGTTGTGTTTCCCACATATGCCAAATCAAATTGCGTTGGACCATGATCCACCAACCAGTGAATGATTCATTATCGTGCTTATTTCCAGCTCTGAAAATTGAATGAGAGTAAAAAAATATTTGTGCGTTCTTACCCCCCCCTCGAATCGAATACCCCCAAGGCGAGGACCTTGCCTATTAAGAGGTCGCTTTTGAGGGTCCCCCCTTAAATTTCGGTGTATTAAATGATTGTAATAAACGAATCAATAAGTCATCTGGGGGAAGGAGTAAATCCACAATTTTATAAAGGATCTATTCCAAGCGTGATGTTAAGAAGCTGTTTTGCAAAATCCCTGTGGAGCTATTGCTACTTCTCAATCTTCTTTCTAAGCAGAAATACTCATATAGGAAATGGCCTTCAGTTCCTTAACTATAACTATTTGCTATGCTACAACAAAATTATTTAAATCAGTAAAAGGACAATCTAGATGTTCCTTTTACTGATTTGGCTTCTAGTTATATTGCTAGAGATCTAGACAGAATGAGGGGTATCTAAGATTTGTTCCATGAACTTTCACGGAACAGATTGTTTCGTCGTTCGATCCAGTGACGCCCTACCAAACCGGAACGGATTGAATAGATATTAATAAATTTCAAGCAACATATTATAAATAAGAAAATCCTGAAATGGGCAGCGGTTTCGCCTCATCCATCTGTTTCTATGAACCAGAAGCCTAAACCGAATAAATCGCTCTGGAAAATCTTCTGCTACCACGTAGGAATCAAAGCGAGCGGGACTAAATGTCTGCGGATATTGCAGATGTATATCCATAGAGGAAGTTTCTTTGACGTATTCGGAATCTCGCTCCTCTTTATCCAAAGGGGGATTATTCCACCGCTTAATAGATGAGTCAGGTTTCAATTTCGGATTCTCTTCGCTGTAGAGGAAGAAATGTTTAATTTTTTTATTTGACATTTTATTAAGGTGCTGCCTTCTCATACCGTAAATGGTGTAAAGCCTCCGCGCCAGTTTTTTCGTCGGCAACAAGCTGCGACGCGAGGAAGGAACGTTAGGATCTGACTGGAACAGAAGCATGGGATCCCAGATGAAGCGCCCCCCGAAGAGTCGAGTCGTTTCATTTAATTGATTACAGTGTGTTTCGTATTCATTAGATGAGTCGCCGGATAGTCCCAATTCGAGAAATTGCTCGCGTAGCAACATATTATCCAACCGGTTTTCCAATCTTTTAATCAAATTATCTGTCACATTAGTCGCAGATTTTTCAAAACTAAATAGATATTCGCTTTTCTCACACCATTTAATTTTGTCACCCTTAATCTTATTGAATTCGAAATCTTGTTGAGGTATATAATTCCGATTTTGGTAAAGTAAAATTAAATTATACAAATGATTGGGTTCGGATGATACCCCCATCAATTCATAAGCCCCGCTTCGTAGAAAACGGAGACGCCAAGCCTTATGGGACCAAGTGATCTCGCGCGACACCTCCGTCGGACTTGAGTTTATTAGTTCGGGTGACTGTTGCAGTTCGAAGTTGGTTAGACTGCTAAATCCCCCCTTTCTCGTAAATTTAGAAGAACGACTTGTAGAGGTTACACCTGAACAATACTTGGGTTTATCGATAGGAATGGAAAAGGAAAGACTATTACTGCGTCGACTTCCGTCTTTACAAATTTCTGAACGTGAGAAATTAGTCGAGAGGTTTTCCAGTACACCGCAAGCTAGGTTCAAGTCATTCTCTACGAGTTTGTCAATAACGATGAAATTTTCTCTCTTTCTCATATCCATTTGGAGCGAATCGCGAGCTACTAATCCAGCTAGTATCCCTAGGATATGCAAAAATAGAGTGAATTCATTAAATGTTGACTCGGAGGGTTCCACATACCAGTTAGACAAATAATAAAATCGCATTTTTAACGCGTTACGACCAAAATATGTATTCGTGAGATAAGTATCTAGCAAACTATTCTTTGAGGTAGCTTCCGCTATCTTTTGAGAAAAGATTTCCCATTCAGAACCGGATTCTATCCCACTGCCCATATCACTAGCAGTCGAATGTTGTCTATGTAAAGCTAATTCAATTGCGTCGCTACATATAATCTTACTTCTTTTGGAAATACCTATCAATAACGCCTCATTGGCAAGAAGGAGTAAATCTCGTTTGCTATAACCCGTAGTTCCAGACCCAGTACCTTCAAAAAGAGGAAGGGGCGGATTAGCCTCCATTTCGCAACCTTTGATACGTAATAGAATTGATAATTCTTTCTGACGTTGATACCCGTTGGATTTTCGAAAATTTATCAATTAGTTTAACCGGTTCGGAGCTACTGGAGCTGGATCTACCCTCGCAGGTACGTGAGTCGTAGCGATAACAACATTCTCGCGGATGTTGGAATTGCTGCGCCTGTCACCAATACTTTTCAATATTTGGCAAAGTAAGAATTTGGGATCAGCTTCTAACTTATGATACGAACGATGAATATTCAATTCATGAATATCTTGAATCCATAGTGTACAGGGAGACATCTCTTTCGCCAGTTCAAAAACGAAATTTAATCGGTGTACGCTTTCTTTTGAAATGAAATTTCCGCGTGCATTATTAAAGAAGGATCGGTTGTATATCAGCTTTTTCATTGGTAGTTTCACCACTGGAAAGTAGGAATCAAATGCTACATCTCTAATAATGGAAGATCGGCCAGTTTCTATGGGTCCTACTAGCAAAATTCCTTTAGATGGTAATAATCCCGATTGGAGTGAGATAGGTATGTCACGACATGGCATATTTAATAGACTGTCTCTTCGTCTCGTTGTTACTGAAAATAGAATATTTCTCTCGAGGGCGGAAAAAGCCCACTTCTCCGCAGGATCCAACTTACGGATCTTGTGACTCAATAGATCATTTTGCCAGAATTGACGTAAGTATGCCAAAACATTAGATCTTTCTTGTGGATAAGGTTCATGAGAAATCTCGTTGCTCAACAAATCATAATTGGAATTCAATTTCGACACATACCTATAAAGAATTTTATTCGTTACTAGATGTTGAGTCAGTAGTTCTTTCTTACTATCTAGGATATCGGGGCTTTCTTTACGAAATATCCATGAATCGAGTTCATCTTTCACAAAGAAGAAAAAGATTATATTATTTATATAATTCAAGAATCTATTCACGGAATAGATTAGTAGATCTCTCGTTGACATTTAGCTTGTCGAAGGGGAATGCATTACCTCTTTCAAATAGGATCCACGCGTTGGGTCTGTCAAATATTCAATAGTATTGAAACGTTTCCATGAATGAAAGGAATTGGAACCCGAAACGGCAGACAAAGGGTGTTTGAATAATGCAAGAACAATTAATACTGAGAGAATGAAATAATATAAGATCGACCTATTGGAAAATTGAGATACTGACCATCCTCCCGAATGTAAAATCTCCGCTTCATCAGGAATTTCTTCGAAAATAAGAAGACCTATCTCGGATACTATAGTATTGATGAAATCGTTGTCGAATTTCAATCCTAGGCTTTGCAGTCTTTGGGATAAATAGGCTTTCGCACCATCTACCACATCTTCAGCAATTACTTTATAAATCCTAGTAAAATTATGATTTGAGTCATAACTTATTTTAAGTTTTATTTCTGGATATGTTTCTCTAATCAGATCGTAGAAGTATCTCCACCAGGTGGGGGTAAAAAGCCAAGGTATGTAATCTCTAAATAAGCTCCATTTTTCGCCGATATTGTCTTTCCAAAAGATCCAAGAGATCTTATATCTGTTCAAATCTTTTAATAATTCATTGAAATTGATAAAGTGGGATGGGCGAATAGCCCCCCTCCGGATAGATTGATCCGCGAAGTCCCTATCTTCGTGCGCAACCGCAACCTCCTTTCCAATCGATTCTGCTGGAGATCTCGATGTTCCATCGTTGCATAATGGGAGTCTTAGCGACCAGTGAGATGTTTCCAATTCTTCCGGTTCCCAGAAATACTTAATAGACAAATTCTTCTGATAGACTCGATCCAATACCCAATTATTGAGACGAGGTTGGGGTTGCCGATCCGACGATGAATCGGAGTTTATCGACGTTTTCTCCAAAGAAACTCCATCGCTACTGCACGAGTATATAAATGATTCTATCGTTTCACGAGGAGATAAGTTCAAACTCGCCAGTAACCTCTTCAGATCCGAAATAGAATTGGAAAGTCCATCTGAATGAGTTACTAATGCTGTGGATTCATCCAGATTAGATAAAATCAATTGAATCGGTGTGGGTACGTGACTAGCAACCCCCCCCGCCCCCGCTGTTTGTTTCGATAAATTGGATGACAACGAATCCGACAGTTGGGGATAAATAAATGAGACGATATCAGATGAGATGGTTTCATCTTCGGAGCCCACATAGAAGTTTTCTAAGACGTTGGGATAACTACCGTTGCATCTCCCAATAAAAAAATTACTTTTGATTTTCGGAATAAAGTTGCTTCCGGCACAGTTCCGTATAGGTGAGTCGTCTAGAAGGTTTAGTTTATTAACCTGATCGGAGATGTATCTCGATATATTATCACCAATATCTCTAGTTGAACCTCCCCCACGGTTTAAATCATGCAGAAACAGATTCCAAAATTGCCTCGCCATAATGGAAAAATCATCGCTTGAAAATCCTGCCCGAATAGATTCGACGCGGGGCAACACAATAGAAGTGGGAGTCACTGCAGGTTCCAGCTCGGTCGAAGAGCCTACCGATTTTTCACCCATTAACAGTTTGGATGCAATGAATAAACTCTTTTTTCTCTCAAGAATTGTTTTGATGAAAAGTATCTGTTCATCAATGTAACCATCGAATAAACTTGATAAAAAATCAAGCTTCATGAGATCTATCTTGTTTAATTTTTCGAGATCTATATCGTTCAATTTTTCGATGCAATAATCAATGGTATATATCAAAACTTTCTGGCGAGTAACCTCAGCAACAATCATTTTATAAATAAATAAAACATTCAAAAATCGATGAAAATATTTTTCGTTCTGTTGATTGTTACTACCGAGATTGACACCAATATTACCTAGTAATTCGTTTCTTATTATTGATACACGGCAAATTGATTCCTCCAAGTCATACTTTAAAACTTCCCCGGCGGGGAGAGAGGACAACTCCTCGGTCGTATCGAGCCATCTATGCACATTTGACTGAACATTTCTATACTCATCAATTTGAAAGGTAATATATTCGTTCAACAGGCGCCCTACATTATCTTTCCATTTCAATACTATTTATTCAGTTGCAATTCTTGCTACACCGGTGTACTCCCCGATCCCCGCCCAGCCATCCAACCGATATTTGATTTGTAGGAAATATTCACCAGATAATGCGCAGAAATAGTCATAGAAAAGAAATATGTACGTTGAGTAGAGAGGTATGATTCTACTTCGTCCATACAATCTAATTAAAGAATATATTGAATGTATGTTATCTTCTTTCAATTAGTTTGAAAAAGTAATATTTTCACTTCGATTACTTATTTTTCTAAGTATACCTAAAGATATTTGAAAATAGTTTGGAAGAATCTCATTGAGGTTGAGGTGTCTGCCACTCGCTAGCCCAAGTTTTTTGCCAGATATTTGAGTAAGCGGCATGTCGCCCTTCATTTTCAACGGAAATCCTTTCCCAGATTTGATGCTATTACTGACGTCAGTAACTATTGCCCCAATAGAAATCAGATTTGATTTCTCGATTATCGAGATAAATTTGGTGAATCGATTTATTAATTCATTTCTCATTTGTGAATAAGTGTGTAGAATGGGAAAATCTTCCCCACTTTTGCCACAATCTAATCCGGATATACAGCCACGAAACGACGTCGTTTTCTCACAATACGTAAATGAAGACAAGTTGGAAAAGGCTTCTCGCTCGGGGTAAAATCCCGACCCATCCCCCTGGGGATCTGCTAAATTTCCGGATTCAAGTAATGCCTTGTCATAGGAGTTTAATACTACGGGACCTAATGAGTCGTTTCTCAATTGTGTTGCTTGTAACCGACCTGGATCTGGCTTGTTACGATTTTCCCAAAAGAATAACGAATCAAAATCAATTTGGTTGTTTTTAGAAACTACCATATCGTTATAGAATTTGAAAAACCTACTTGAATTTTGTAAACGCCTACCCCTACAAAATACTTGAATCCCTTCGTGATCATCCTTGGATATATCTCTGCCAAGGAGTGAACCCCTCGCTACGCATGCCTTCCATCTACCGGAAAACAGAGGAATCACCGCATCATAGCGAACTTGCTTATTTTTTTTCGTTGAACCTGCGGAAATATCTCCGTTGAAACCTAAGCAGTGGGAAGCAGGTATCCCTCTCTTTCCATTCTTTTCAACAGATAAAGATCGTTCGAATCGGAGAAAGCAGTCGCGGGAAAAATCACCAAGGTTTTCCGCTTGTTTTTTTCTTACTCCGTCACCCCCATTAGTGACTTCCGTTAGCACAAAACTTCTTCCGATCGACCTTTTGTCACTCAGGCAATGCATAGAAATTGGTATTGTTAGCAACATCAGCATCTCCAGAGTAACGCCGCTATCTCTTTTTAGTGAATCACGCAGATTGCGTAAAAATAATGAACTTAGAAATCACAAGTCAGATAATCTGATAAAAGGTTCATAATTGGAAAGTGGACTAATGAAAAATTCTCTGAGATGTTGGTTTTTCAATGATTCGAAGAAGTGATCCAATGGACTGACTTCTATTAACTCCGAAATTTTAGATGATAAATTTGGACTTCCTATTTTTTTTCTTGCCACCTTTTTTACCTTACTCTCTTTTTTCATATTAATTCTATGCGGTAGATACTATCTATTTCCCACTTCTATTATATCGAAAATCTTGAAAATTTCAAGATGGAATACATATTTCAAACGAGTCTAGTGATTTCTGTGAATAGTCGTATCCAAAACTGGAATTAGATCGGGAATTAGAAATTATTCCCGTTAAGGAGACCCACACATGTCCCATCCACCTTATAAGTTCTTCTCTGCTCCAAGCAGAGCGGTGGGATCAAATTACCCAATTGGATGGGCGAACGACGGGGATTGAACCCGCGCGTGATGGATCCACAATCCATTGCCTTGATCCACTTGGCTACGTCCGCCCCCTCTGTTGATTTAGTTGACTCCGTCCTCCAGGACGTGAACGAGATCTATCCGTTAGGCAAGCAAGCTAGATAGGTCTTTCGGTTGATACACATACATATCAGCTGTATGTCTATAGCAAGACAATAGAAAATCTTTGAAATGGGGGATACATTCCCCCTTTTATCCAAAAGATGGGGGTGAGAGATTAAAAGCATTCCGCAAATCAGAATAGGAAACTTTGTAATCTATTAAATTGCAAAAGGATATTCCAAATAGTTTTCAGAATTCAAGGTTGGAAACTGGTAATCACGAAATTGTGACAAGCTGTTATCACTCTTCGTTCTACCGCACGAACCTCTATCTCATTGGACACCAAATCTCCCCCTCTTCTGAGGTTGAGAGATTTGACATCCAGTTGTGCTGCATAACCAGACGGATGTTATCCGTTTATAGAGGGAGCTTCAACAGAAGCCAAGTCTAGGGGGAAGTTATGAGCGTTACGTTCATGCATGACTTCCATACCTAGGTTAGCACGGTTTATGATATCAGCCCAGGTGTTTATAACACGACCTTGGCTGTCAACCACGGATTGGTTGAAGTTAAAACCATTCAAGTTAAATGCCATAGTGCTAATGCCTAAAGCAGTGAACCAAATACCTACTACGGGCCAAGCAGCTAAAAAGAAGTGCAGAGAACGAGAATTGTTGAAGCTAGCATATTGGAAGATCAAACGACCGAAATAGCCGTGAGCAGCTACGATGTTGTAAGTTTCTTCTTCTTGGCCGAACTTGTAACCTGCATTGGCAGACTCATTCTCAGTTGTTTCTCTGATCAAACTAGAAGTTACCAAAGAACCATGCATAGCACTGAATAGAGAGCCGCCGAATACGCCAGCTACACCCAACATGTGGAAGGGATGCATAAGGATATTGTGCTCAGCCTGGAAGACGATCATGAAGTTGAAAGTACCAGAAATGCCTAGAGGCATACCGTCGGAGAAACTTCCTTGACCAATTGGGTAGATCAAGAAGACGGCGGCAGCAGCTGCGACAGGAGCCGAGTACGCAACAGCGATCCAAGGACGCATACCTAGACGGAAGCTTAGTTCCCATTCGCGACCCATGTAGCAAGCTACACCAAGTAGGAAGTGAAGAACGATAAGTTCGTAGGGACCACCATTATAAAGCCATTCATCGACGGAAGCTGCTTCCCAGATTGGGTAGAAATGTAACCCAATAGCTGCAGAAGTAGGGATGATAGCACCAGAGATAATGTTGTTACCGTATAACAAAGAACCAGAAACGGGTTCGCGAATACCATCAATATCTACAGGAGGAGCTGCGACAAAAGCAATGATGAATACAGAGGTTGCGGTTAGCAAGGTGGGAATCATCAAGACACCGAACCATCCGATGTAAAGACGGTTTTCGGTGCTGGTAATCCAGTCGCAGAAGCGACCCCATAGGCTTGCGCTTTCGCGTCGTTCTAAAGTTGCGGTCATGGTAATTTTTAGTTTTCAAGGAATAATTAGTGATTCCCCAGGCTAGTAAGCTTGTTAATTTCTAATATATCACAAAAATCTACCTGTGTCAACCAAAATTCATTGAGTCTCCAGAATTCTCGGATATGGGGGCTTCTTCTCGATATCTCAAACAATTTTTACTCCATGCGATGCGCGTCCCACTCAAATTCAGTCTCTGAAAAAATGGTCATACGTCAAGCCTTTCTGCAATGCACTCCGCAATTCTGCATTGCTCCCCCCCCGCTATACTATTAGGAGGAGTGAGTCTAATAATTAACAACCTGAGGGGGGGGAGAAGTAGTTAGTAGTTGCCAATCCCCACTTGTGGCTTAGACACCCCCTATTCGCCGTTCACCGCTGACTCAACAATTTCTTCGTAGTCTTTTTTGATTGCCAGATAGTTTGTGCCCCGGCTCCAATCCGCAGCGAAAATATTGTGGATTGGAACGAATCTAAAACTAACGGAAATGGGCAAAAGCTTTGTTGGCTTCCGCAACTTTATGAGTCTCCTCTCTCTTCCGTATGGCACTACCAGAATTTCTGGCTGCATCCATCGATTCATCACTCGATCTTAAAGCCATACTTCGACCTGAGCGTTTTCGACACGCGATTAATGACCACCGGATAGCCGAAGCTTTTCCCTCTGCCGGTACTACTTCAACGGGAACTCGATAAGTTGATCCACCTACACGTTTGGTTTCTGTCACTACGTCGGGAGTTACCCCGCGCACTGCCTGTCGCAGAACAGACAGTGGGTTCCTATTTGTCTTTTACCTAATCCGCTTCATAGCCTGATAAAAAATCTGATAAGCTAGTGATTTTTTGCCATTTTTTAGGATACGATCAACTAGCATATTTACTAATCGATTACGATAAATTGGATCTGATTCGATATTCTTCTTTCTGTTCACTACACTGCTCCGATGTAACACGAGTTTACAAATATAAATACGTCAGATTTCAATCAATTCTTTTATTTCGATGTATCTTAGGCTACTATTTTGGCTTTTTCACTCCATATTGTAGGGTGGATCCGCCAGTTAGTCGGGGATCTCCCTCCAAACTGCACATGCGACTTTGATCGAATACAGCTTTCCACATGATTGAATAGAAACTATTCAAATGATTTCGAACAATTTCTTCTCTGGGGTGCAAATCATATTTACCCATTGCGTATTGGGTATCCGTTTTCTCCCACTCCACGGATGAAGAAGTCAAAGTGTAGGTATAAGAGGAGAAAATCTTGCAATTTAGTTATCTTACTAGCAATGTCCGTAGGTTTATCAATCCAACCAGTAGATGTGCATAAAGCCTTTACTAAATCTCCATAGTCGTAATCTAAACCTGTTCCAGGAGGAAGAGACGTCCCAAGATTTACCAGGTGGGAGTCCAGGTAAAACTCAACTTACTGGGGTAGAACACCTTAGACACCAAGTTGTTTCACACAAATAGATAGGTAGTTATCAATTTCTATCAATCTCTGTAGTAGCAGGCTTCAGTCCCCTTGCAATGCTGGGTCAGCTACACATTTAACATATCAGAACAACTGATACGGAATCATCGCAGTGATACAAGTTGTGACAATGTTCTGCAACGCACTAGAACGCCCTTTTTTACGATCCTTCACCCCTACAGCATCTAAGGTTCCTCTAACAATGTGATACCTAACACCAGGTAGGTCTTTGACCCTTCCGCCTCTCACGGGGACCACCGAATGTTCCTGCAAATTATGGCCAATACCTGGTATGTAAGCCGTTACCTCAAACTTGGAGGTTAATCGAACTCTCGCGACTTTACGTAGGGCAGAGTTGGGTTTTTTTGGCGTAGTTGTGAAATAGTCGACAGCTTCAATGTCACTATACGGAACCGTACGTGAGATTCCCACCTCATACGGCTCCTCGTCATTCAATTACCCTCGAGATGAAAAGAGGAGTCCAAAATTCCCCCCAATTGTTTTCAACTAGAAATACAAAATAAAGAAAATACGAAATAAAGATAAAAAGTGAAATCCCTTTCAATTTATTTTTGAGGCTTCGGCTTCGCACCCCACTCATTTCCCGGATCCCATTATTTTTAATAAACAATGCAGGTAGAAAGATGAAAAATCTCTCAAATCGATGGGTAGATTTGTTAACGAGTTCCCCGTTTTCGTGCAAGTAATATGATGCGGATGGAGTATGAAGGAGATTGACGAGTCGGTATCAGCTTATCCGCATCATTAATCATTTTTTGATAAGGAATCCATTTTAAAATGGAGACAGCTTTGATGTCTCACTCTCGTTCTTTATTTTGTTTCGACGAGGCTATCTGAGGAGGATTCGGCAATCTAACGCCAACGAACTACCTAACAAGTAGGTGAGCTAAAATATGGAGTAGGTAGGATCCAACCGCTACCTGAAGTTTGCCAGCGACGATGCTAAAGTAGCAACGAAAAATAAAGATAAGTTAAGGTTACTAGGTTATTCATTTAGTTGATTGCGGCTTAGTTGGCCTGTTCCGTCGCGATCCACTGGTCAAGTCCCGCTGCATTCTATTACCCCTCTTCCGCGAACCGAATCAGAAATCTAGGTTTCGTGGGGAACAAATTGTACCACAAGAACTCGGGGAGGTCAAGCCGTTTCTGTCACCAGTTGTTACTAGCAATTCCATATTTCAAAGATTATGAGTAAGAAAGACCAAAAATCTAGCAAAGGAAAAGTTAGCACCGGCAGGAAGGAGTGGGATGCCGGCACATGCAAGCATAGTTATATAGTTATAAGGTTACAAGGATGTGAAGTAGAGGTGGAGGCAGCCTCGACTACCTTGCAACATTATTCAAAAAATAGTTGAAATTTAATTTGGGGACTTGTCCTTGTCAAACTGCCTTTCAGTTTCTTTTTGAGTGGAGGTAGTAAAGCAAATAGGCCAAACACACTGAGCAATTTGTTACCTCCGTCCATATCCTATCTCTATGGTGTGGGACCCATAAAAACTACTTCGAGCAGGAGGAGAAGAGCTTTGCTTACCTGTTTACCATCCGTATCTGCTTCTGCTTGTTTTGCTCTTTCCAATTACGCTGGGTTTTCCATATTGATTTCACGTTGAAAGATGCACCCTAACGCCGGGGCAAATATCTTACCGGAGCCTAATTTACTAAAACTAGATTGAGAAATGAGGTAACGGATTTCGGGAAGCCATATCCCAGGCTCTGAATTCGTGGAAATATCTATTTATCT